AAATAATAGATTTGAAAGGACTGCAAGAAAAGAAATGTCACAATATTTTTTTTATACATGCCGAAGTGATGGAAAAGAAAGAATCTCTTTTACGTATCCGCCTAGCTTGTCAACTTTTGGAGAAATGATACAAAGAAGGATGTCCCTGCCCACACTAGAAAAACTCTCTTCGGATGAACTGTACAATCATTGGGTTTATACTAACCAACACAAAAATAACAACTTAAACAACGAGTTTTTAAATAGAATTGAGGCTCTAGATACGGGATTTTTTTCTCTAGATATACTCGAAAAAAGTACTAGATTGTGTAATGATAAGACTATAAAATATTACTTGCCTAAAATGTATGATCCCATTTTGAATGGGTTATATCGGGGAACAATCAAAAAAAAAATTTCGTTAGAAAATTTCATAGAGACAATGGAAATTAATAAGATTCATAGTCTCCTTCTTCCTGATACTGATTACCAAGAGGTTGAACAGAAAATAGACCGATTTGATAAAAAAACTTTTTCAACGGAAAATCGTCATTTATTTACTTTAATCAGTAAATTTGATAGAGAATCGGGATCGAGTTTAAATTGGAAGGGCCTCTCTTTATTTTCAGAAAAAGAACAAGGAAGGATTGGTTCAGAAAAAAGAGCCAAATTTTACAAATTTTTATTGAATACAATTCTAACTAGCCCTAATGGTCAAAAAACAAAACAAAAATTTGTAATAAAAGAAATCAGTAAAAAAGTCCCTAGATGGTCATACAAACTTATTACCGAATTGGAATTCCTGTCGGGCGCAGCTCATGAAGGCCTACCGTTGGATTATAATATACGTTCAAGAAAAAGGGATCGTGTAATAATTTATAGGCCTACTAAACGTAGTCGCAAAGCAAGTGTCAAAAACTGGGTGTCTATTAGAGACTATTCGGAAGAATCAGATTTTCGTCGAGAATTCATCAAAGGTTCTATGCGTGTTCAAAGGCGTAAAACTTTTATTTCGAAATTCTTTCAAGCAAATGCGCATTCCCCCCTTTTTTTGGACAGAATAAAAAAATCCCCCCTTTTTTATTTTAATATCCCTGAACAGATGAAATTTTTTTTTAGAAATTGGATGGGTAAAGGAGCAGAATTTAAAGATTATACAGAGGAACAAAAAAAAAGACAAAAGGAAGAAGAAGAGAACAAAATAAAGGAAAAAACGTGGATAAAAATCGCAGAAGCCTGGGATTTTGTTCCATATCCACAAGCAACAAGAAGTTTAATTTTAATAATTCAATCTATTTTTAGAAAATATATTTTATTACCTTCATTGATAATAGTTAAAAATATTGGGCGTATTTTATTATCTCAACCCCCTGAGTGGGCTGAGGACTTCGATGAATGGAATAGAGAAAAGCATATTATATGTACCTATAACGGTGTTCAAGTATCAGAACTCGAACTTCCCATAAATTGGTTTAAAGATGGTATTCAGATAAAAATAGTATTTCCTTTTTATTTGAAACCTTGGCACAGATCCAAATTGAGGCCCTCTTTTTCTTCTTATAAAGATCTAAAGAAAGAACAACAAAAGTTTTCTTTTTTAACGGCTTGGGGAACACAAACTACCCTTCCCTTTGGTTCTGTCCCCCCCAAACCTTCCTTTTTTAAGCCTATTTTTAAAGAACTTAAAAAAAAAATTCGAAAAACGAAAAATAATCATTTTCGAGTTATAAGCGTTTTAAAAGAAAGAACAAAAAATTTTCTACAAGATTCAAAAGAACCAAAAAGGGTGGTTATCAAAAACGTTTTATTTCAGTTTATAAAAAAAATAAAAAAAGAACTCTTAAAAGTACATCCAACTCGATTTTTTATATTGAGAAAGGTGTATGAATCCGGCGAAACTAACAAAAAAAAAGATTCTATAATTAGGAATCAGATAATTCACGAATCGTTTAGAAAAATTAAATTTACAGATAATACAAATTATTCACTGAGAGAAAAAAAAATTAAAAATCTGACTGATAGAACAAGGACAATCAGAAAGAAAACAAAGAGTCTTACAAAAGAAAAAAACAGCAACGCCAAGAAAAGAAGTAGTCCTAACAAAACAAGTTATAATGGAAAAGAAAAATCACCAAAAATTTTTTGGAAAATATTAAAAATAAAAAAAAAAAGCAATCGATTAATCTATAAATTAGATTTGTTTATAAAAATTTTCATTAAAAGAATATACATCAATATCTTTCTATGTATCATTCATATTGCTAGAATTCCTACACAACTAGTTCTTGAATCAAGAAATTTTTGTTTTGATAAATACATTTACAATAATAAAACAAACCAAGAAATAAAAAATAAAAAACAAATTAACTTTATTTCGACTCTAAAAAGTGAACTTTACAATATTAAGAATAGTAAGAGGAATTCACATCTTTTTTTTAACTTATCCTCTTTATCACAAGCATATGTATTTTACAAATTATCACAAACCCAAGTTATTAATTTGTATAAGTTAAGATCTATTTTTGAGTATCATTATCATGGAACTCCCGTTTTTCTTAAGACTGCAATAAAAAATTATTTTGTAACACAAGGAATATTTAATTACGAATTAAGACATACAAAACTTTCAAGTTCTGAAACGAATCAATGGAAAAACTGGTTAAGAGGTCATTATCAATACAATTTATCTCAGATTAGATGGTTTGAATTAATACCACAAAAATGGCGAACTACAATAAATGAAGGTGGTATTACCCAAAATAAAGATTTAACAAAATGGAATTCATATGAAAAAGATCGATTACTTTATCACAAAAAACAAAAGGATTTTAAAGTATATCCATTACCAAACCAAAAAGATAATTTTCCAAAATACTATATATATAATCTTTTATCATATAAATCTATTAATTCTGAAATTAAGAAGTCCTCATATATTATTTATGGATCACCATCAGAATTAAATAACAACCAAAAAATTACTTTTAATTACAACAATTATAAACAAAATTTATTTGAAAGCCTGGAGGAAATTCTTATCAATCATTATCTAGAAAAGGGCGATATTGTGTATATGCAAAAAAATCCAGATAGAAAATATTTTGATTGGACAATTCTCAATTTTTTTCTAAGACAAAAAATAGATATTGAGGCCTGGACCAAAATGGATTATAGCAGTAATATAAATACTAAGCTTGGAAGTAAGAATTACCAAAAAATTGAGAAAATGGATAAAAACAATATTTTTTATCTGATGATTCATCAAGATTTAGAAATAAATCCAATCAATGACAAGAAATTATTTTTTGATTGGATGGAAATGAATGAAGAAATCCTAAACCCAATATCGATAAATCTGAAACTTCCGTTCTTCCCAGAATTTGTGCCACTTTATAATGTATACAAAATAAAACCATGGATTATACCAAGCAAATTACTTATTTTAAATTTAAATAAAAAGAAAAACATCAATGAAAAGAAAAAATTCCATTTTTTTAGACCATCGAATGAAAAAAGATATTCTGAATTAATGAATCGAAATCAAGAAGAAAAAGAACCCGCGGGCCGAAGAGGCCTTGGATCATATTCACAAAACCAAGATAAAATGAAAAAACAATATAAGATCCGGAATAAGATGAGACCAGAAATGATTTTCTTACGGAAACATTATTTGCTTTTTCAATGGATAATAGACGATGGTTTAATTCCGAATTTAACTGAAAGAATGATCAATAATATCAAGATATATTGTTACTTGCTTGGACTGATAAATCCAAGAGATACTACCATATCGTCTATTCAAAGGAAAGAAATAAATCTGGATATAATGGTGATTCGAAAAAAATTGACTCCTATAGAATTGAATAAAAAGGGGATATTTTTTATCGATCCCATTCGTTTGTCTGTAAAAAACGACGGATACTTTATTATATATCAAACCGTAGGTATATCGTTGGTTCATAAAAGTAAGTACCAAACTCCTCAAAGATATCGAGAACAAAGATATATCAATAAAAATAAATTGGATGAATTTCTCCCGAAATATCAAATAATAATTCGAAAGAGAGACAAAAAACATTATGATTTTATCGTTCCTGAAAAGATTTTATCATCTAGACGTCGTAGAGAATTTAGAATTCTAATTTCTTTCAACTCAAAGAATATAAATAGTGTGGATAAAAATCGAGTATTTTGTAACAAAAAGAACATAAAAAACAGGAATCCTTTTTTGGATCAAAAAAAGCATCTTGATAGAGATAAAAACGAATTAATTAAATTAAAGTTATTTCTTTGGCCTAATTATCGATTAGAAGACTTAGCTTGTATGAATAGATATTGGTTTAATACCAATAATGGAAGCTGTTTTAGTTTGTTAAGAATATATCCACAATTAAAAATTGGTTGATGGTACATTTTTCCTATATATTCTGTACCATATAGAAAAGCAAACAGATGCACATATGCCCTGTCTTACGTCCCAGTCTAATATTAGATCTTTTTTATTTAATACTAAGTCAATGACGTATCAATTTGTTTGGATAAAATCTATAAAATAAACGAATATATGGAATAGTACGAATTTTAGGTCTAAATTATTTGACGTTGTAAGTGTAAAAACGTACCATCTACTTTTTTATCCCTGTCCAACTAAAATTAAAATTCTTGTGTATACTAATTACTACATTAAAATGACTAATATTATTATTACTGATAAAATAAAATATTTTATATATAAATTAAAGGGTAGAAGGAGCTTTTTTTATGATAAAAAATCCATTCAGTGCAATTATTTTGAAAGAGGAAAACGAAGACAACAAGGGGTCTGTTGAATTTCAAGTAGTGAGTTTCACCAATAGGATACGGAGACTTACTTCACATTTGGAATTGCACAAAAAAGACTATTTATCTCAGAGAGGTCTGCGTAAAATTATAGGAAAACGTCAACGGCTGCTCGCCTATTTGTCAAAAAAAAATAGAGTGCGTTATAAAGAATTAATCGGACAGTTGGAGATTCGAGAAACAAAAAATCATTAATTTGAAGAGTCATTTTGAATTTTCGCTTAAATTTTGATGAACCTCTTTTCGCTTTCAGCAATTCATGGAAGAATGAATCGGGAAAAAACCTATGACTGCACCAGTTACACGAAATGACCTTATGATAGTCAATATGGGCCCTCAGCACCCATCAATGCACGGTGTTCTTCGACTCATTGTTACTCTAGATGGTGAAGATGTTATTGACTGTGAACCGATATTGGGTTATTTACATAGAGGAATGGAAAAAATTGCGGAAAACCGAACAATTATACAATATTTACCTTATGTAACACGTTGGGATTATTTAGCTACTATGTTCACTGAAGCAATAACTGTAAATGCACCAGAGCAGTTAGGCAATATTCAAGTGCCTAAAAGGGCCAGCTATATCAGAGTCATTATGTTAGAGTTAAGTCGTATAGCTTCGCATTTGTTATGGCTTGGCCCTTTTATGGCAGATATTGGCGCACAGACCCCCTTCTTCTATATTTTTCGAGAAAGAGAATTGATATATGACCTATTCGAAGCTGCTACCGGTATGCGAATGATGCATAATTATTTTCGTATTGGAGGAGTCGCTGCTGATTTACCTTATGGCTGGGTAGATAAATGTTTGGATTTTTGTGATTATTTTTTAACAAGAGTTACTGAATATCAAAGGCTTATTACACGGAATCCTATTTTTTTAGAGCGAGTTGAGGGAGTGGGCATTATTGGCGGAGAGGAGGCAATAAATTGGGGTTTATCAGGACCAATGCTACGAGCTTCCGGAATACAATGGGATCTTCGAAAGGTTGATCATTATGAGTCTTACGATGAATTTGATTGGGGAGTTCAATGGCAAAAGGAAGGGGATTCATTAGCTCGTTATTTAGTACGAATCGGTGAAATGACAGAATCAATAAAAATTATTCAACAGGCTTTAGAAGGAATTCCGGGGGGGCCCTATGAGAATTTAGAAATCCGGCGCTTTGATAAAGTATGGGATCCCGAATGGAATGATTTTGACTATCGATTTATCAGTAAAAAACCTTCTCCTACTTTTGAATTGTCAAAACAAGAACTTTATGTGAGAGTCGAAGCCCCAAAAGGAGAATTAGGAATTTTTCTGATAGGAGATAAGGGTGTTTTTCCTTGGAGATTGAAAATCCGACCACCGGGTTTTATCAATTTGCAAATCCTTCCTCAATTAGTTAAAAGAATGAAATTGGCTGATATTATGACAATACTAGGTAGCATAGATATCATTATGGGAGAAGTTGATCGTTAAAATGATAATAGATACAACAGAAGTACAAGCTATCAATTCTTTTTTTAGATTGGAATCCTTAAAAGAGGTATATGAGATCATATGGATGCTTGTCCCTATTTTTACTCCTGTATTAGGAATCACAATAGGTGTACTAGTAATTGTTTGGTTAGAAAGAGAAATATCTGCGGGGATACAACAACGTATTGGCCCTGAATACGCCGGGCCTTTGGGAATTCTTCAAGCTTTAGCAGATGGTACAAAATTACTTTTCAAAGAGAATCTTCTTCCATCAAGAGGAGATACTCGTTTATTCAGTATCGGACCATCCATAGCAGTCACATCAATTCTACTAAGTTCTTTAGTAATTCCTTTTGGATATCGCCTTGTTCTAGCCGATTTAAGTATTGGTGTTTTTTTATGGATTGCCATTTCAAGTATTGCTCCCATGGGCCTTCTTATGTCAGGTTATGGATCAAATAATAAATATTCCTTTTTAGGTGGTTTACGGGCTGCTGCTCAATCAATTAGTTATGAAATACCATTAACTCTATGTGTGTTATCAATATCTCTACGTGTGATTCGTTAAGACATAAAATTTCCTCTATGTCTTTTCTTTCTAGGAAGGAAATTTCATGAGTTGAATATACATTTTTATTTTTTATTCATCATTCGGGTTGATGAACTAAACCAGATAGTTATATGAGTGAAAAAAACAGTTTCTTACTTTGCAGTAAAAAGATTCAGTCTCATTTCCTATGTACAAGTGTTAAGTGAAAGTAAACATAAGCATTATATACTATTTACCCCAAGATTGAGTGATTAGTCATCATGACTTGAAGCGGGTTCAAAAGGAGCAACTATCTAGGGATTTTAATAGCTATTAACAGACATGTATTACCCTAATGAGCGGGGTCCTTTTGACCAAAAAGAGTGGATAGTTAGGAACACCAAGGTACACAAAGGATTCGTAATAGAGATTATGTAAGTTATTCAACAGGAATTTCTGTTCATACTGCATAGCATAAAAGGGATTCTAATTGGGGCTTTATGTTGGTAGAAATGATGAAGGAGTACTCCCCACGATTCCGATCCAGAGTATTTTCCTATCCACCGATTAAGTAAATAACTATCAAGAACGAAGTAATCCTTTACTTAAAGTACCTTTTTATGAGAAAGGAGAATAGGAACAAAAAAATAAACTCGAAAGAATTAAATTGCACTACAAAAAAGAT